TAGTCATACAGAAACAAAGTAACAGTGGGAGATAGCATTCGAGAAAAGAAAGAGAAAAATGAATAAAATAATTCTAATAATCTACATTCGTGATGCAAGCATTGCTGTATTAGATCCAAAGGTTTTTTCTTGACCGACCTACAAAGAAGGGGCTTTTTTGTTTCTATACTATGGAAAGACAAAATGGAAAATCTATAAAGAAAAAGATAATAGGAATTTTGAGTTTTAGAATCTAATTGGGCTGAAATAAAAATTTGATTTGTTCGAGTGATCTGATTGTACGATACTTTTTTTCTTCTCATTCGAAATATTATGTGCAATTAATGATGAACCTACTACTGAATCTAATAAGTTAAGTTAAAGTAAAAATAAAGTAAAAAAAAAAGTTTCGTTTTTGGAATGAAGTTACATGACACAGTTGTTATTATTATTTTAATATTAGTTGATTCAAGAGTTGCCCACCGAATCTGTTGATTCGGAATCGTGGGATGGGTTGATGTCAAAGATGATGAATTGATTTCTTTTTCTATCCCTGTCACTCATTTTTGTTAGTACCTTCTATAATACTTGATGAATCAAAAACTTTCAATTGAACTTATTCTTTCAATTGGTATGGTATTTTTGCTTATCCTCGTATCTTTCAAAAGGTGAAACTTAGGGAAGTGCTTTATAAACATATGTATAAAAAGAACATATTTCCTTTAGCTCCTTCATGCCTACTATAACTAGTTATTTTGGTTTTCTACTAGCAGCTTTAACTATAACCTCGGCTCTATTTATTGGTCTGAATGCCTACTATAACTAGTTATTTTGGTTTTCTACTAGCAGCTTTAACTATAACCTCGGCTCTATTTATTGGTCTGAGTAAGATAGGACTTATTTGAAATTAATTGACTGAATAATTTAGAAAAAGAAATCTTTCTGTGGTATTCCATATATTTTCTAGTGTTAATTACCAATTATTGGTTATTGAGATTCCTAGGCAATACGGATTAATATTTAGGGATAGATATTACCTCTCTTTTTCCCCTCTCAAATAAATTAAATTGAAATGATTGAAGTCTTTCTATTTGGAATCGTCTTAGGTCTAATTCCTATTACTTTGGCTGGATTATTCGTAACCGCATATTTACAATACAGACGTGGTGATCAGTTGGACCTTTGATTAATTCACATCTCTTTTTTTAACTGACCTCCTCCTTTCTTTAATTTAATCCGGGGGGAGGTCAAGGTCAAATTCAGATTGCTGTTCAATTATTTCAGTTCAGTCTGTGTAATTTTCGATCTAAGACGACAAGAGCGGAATCACGCTCTGTAGGATTTGAACCTACGACATTGGGTTTTGGAGACCCACGTTCTACCGAACTGAACTAAGAGCGCTTTCTTATCACAGTAGATACGACTGTAAAGAAAAAGAAAAAGAAAAGGATTCTTTTTTTGTACCCCCAATAAAATACTTTCTTGCATGTATCATATATCATAAAATTAAGAATTATCTGAGAATCCATCTTTAATGGATCTAAAATCGATCTCTCGTTACTCCCCCTCTGAGCAGTAATTGGTAGGGATGAGAGGATTGGAACCCGTGACATTTTGTACCCAAAAAAAAGGCGCTACCAAGCTGCGCTACATCCCTTTCAATTGGTCTACGGTGTCATTGTAGAGAATCCCCGTCTTGTTTTCCACATCCTGATTATTTTATTCCCTCCATTGATATGCAAAATGGATCTTGCCATTTCTTCTTTTTGGTCTCATATCATATAACATATAATAATATTAAATAAATATTTTTTTTTGGGAATTATCAGGTGTAAAGTGACCCTTTTTTCTGCTTTAAGAAAAAAGAAAAGAAAATCTTATCCCCCGACTCATTGCACATTTCAATTTGAATTAGGGATTCCACGCACAAATACAAGTGGTCAACTACATATACATCTCTTACCATAATGTATTACAATATGGAATACAAAAAAAAGAAGGAGGATTTTCAATGCGAGATCTAAAAACATATCTTTCCGTGGCACCGGTACTAAGTACTCTATGGTTCGGGTCTTTAGCAGGTTTATTGATAGAAATCAATCGTTTATTCCCGGATGCGTTGACTCTTCCTTTTTTTTCATTCTAGTTATTGAACTGAAAAGGGGTGAAGAAGATTAGAGATAAAATCAAATATTTGTGACTAATCTCTCTTTCCCCTCTTTTCTTTTTTTTTTTAGAATTAGATAGATAGAATAAGGGAGAAAAGAGAAAGAAAAAAGTGGATTCAACCTCAGCGAAACTCGGGTTGGGCTTCAATTAAATTAATTAATACAAAGTAAATTAATTAATACAGTTAAAAGAAAACAGAAATGTGGCTAGGGTAAGAGTATCATACAATACAAGATACTTAAATGAAATACTGTACTGTGATTAGCAATATAGTTAGAAATTATTGTATTACTTATTATTTACTATATTGATTGCAACAAAATCTTTATTTCAAAATTTGATTTTGAGTGGTTAGCAACTTCTATTTTTTTGTCCCTTGCTTCTTATTCGCTTCGGATCGGAAAATAGAAAAGTTGGGTGAATCAAAAACCCAAAGGAGGTTCATGGCCAAGGGTAAAGATGTCCGAGTAAGGGTTATTTTGGAATGTACCAGTTGTGTTCGAAACGGTGTTAATAAGGAATCAAGGGGTATTTCCAGATATATTACTCAAAAGAATCGACACAATACACCTAGTCGATTGGAATTGAGAAAATTCTGTCCCTATTGTTACACACATACAATTCATGGGGAGATAAAGAAATAGATATAGATCGAACCGAGTGCTTGTGTGTCACCCTTCCAAGGAACATGAAAAAATAATATATATCTATATTATTTCATATATTTAAATGGAAACAAATAAATAAATATAGACAAACCAAATCCTATTAATTAATTCTAGAAATCATTTTTGATTTCATCGAAATGGGATTTTTGCGATAAGGAATAAACAAATTATGGATAAATCTAAGCGACTCTTTCTTAAATCCAAGCGATCTTTTCGTAGGCGTTTGCCCCCGATCCAATCGGGGGATCGAATTGATTATAGAAATATGAGTTTAATTAGTCGATTTATTAGTGAACAAGGAAAAATATTATCTAGACGGGTGAATAGATTGACCTTAAAAGAACAACGATTAATTACTATTGCTATCAAACAAGCTCGTATTTTATCTTCGTTACCTTTTCTTAATAATGATAAACAATTTGAAAGAAGTGAGTCGATCGCTAGAACTACCGGTCTTAGAACCAGAAAAAAATAGGCTTACTCTTCAACTGAATCAAAATTCCAATCCGAACTCAAACACGGATGGATGTTTTATTCAAAAAATACGAGAAGCAGTCGTGTCATAAGAAAAAAAAGAATTGGGGAAGAAGAATAAATCTTTTTTTTTATTGAGTGTGTTCGCTCATTTTGACGACTTTATCATATTATCTCATACTAATTTCTACTCTACCTTCCCGGAGTTCATTCTCCAGAGAACTCCATTTAAAAATTATGACGAATTCCTTCCAACTTCTTTATTTTATGATCTCATTGGAAATCATAAAAAGACAATTCCTATTTGATATAGCTATTTGTGCAAGTATTTTACGATTAAGAAGCAACTGCGCCTTATACAGGTTGTGTATTAATCTACTATAAATATGGGATACCCGATTCCCGCGAATTACTGCATTTATTCGAGTGATCCACAAACGACGAAAATCCCTTTTTTTCCTATCTCTATCACGATGAGCCGAAACCAAAGCTCTTAGTTTCTGTTGAGTAATTGTTCGAGTAAGTCTTGAATGAGCCCCACGAAAGCTTGATGCAAATAAACGAATTTTTGTTCTACGTCTCCGAGCTATATATCCTCGTCTAATTCTGGTCATTGAATAAATGAAACTTTGATGAATAACTAATTGATTGCCTTTCTTTCAGTTATTCTTTTCCCCTTTCCTAGTCTATTAATAACAAAACGGATTCTTCCAATTTATAAAATCAAAATTCCAATGGCTTTTGCTACTCTAACCTTCCCGACCACGCTTTTTTCCCTTTTTCTAGGCATTGGAAATAAAATTTAAATATTTTAATAAATAAAAATAGATAAAGAAATTGTGGGTTCCATCGTCTCTATGGTTACTTCTTAAACGGTGAGGTCCTCTCTATACACCGGAGCCCCTTTCTTCATTTAATCAATGTTATTGATAACTTGTACAGTTACCACTCTTTGGCTCTACCCGTGAATTTTCTAGTAATAGGTCTTTCATAACGAGATAGACCTTCTACAGTAACGGTATTTAATTATGAAAATTGCTGGGGTAGCTGACCCTGTTAGTCCGTTCTTGCAAGAGTAGAAACAGAATCTTTCTGCTTTTTTTTTAATAGTATTTCCCCCCGCTTAATGGATAAACTATTTGTTACCAACGGGGAATTCTTTCTCACCTTAAATTGCAAATTGAGGTGATGGAATTTGCGCCAATGGAAACCATAAATTTCATACACAATAGAAAGATATGATAGATCTATCTTTTTTAGATAGTGAATGCAGTTCTTTCATTCTATCCGATTCACAGGTACTGATCATTGATACTGGAAATTCTTTTGTTTTGTCTCAGCCCATGATTTAAACGAGTCGCACATACACCCTTGTACATGTTCCTCGGCGCTGAGGGCATCCCCCAAGAGCGGGGGATTTCGTGACGTTTCTAATTGGCTGTCTTGGGTTTCTAATAAGTTGTTTAATAGTTGGCATGCTGAATTATACATTATGGGCTGGTTTAGATCGATCCTAACCGTATGATTATGAATTTCTTCTATTTAATAGATTAATAGAATATTAAACCCCTAAGAAGTAAGAAGATAAAATCGTAAATCGTGCATTTGCGTGAAATCACTGTTATTTTTTATCCAACCGCTACAAGATCAACAATTCCATGAGCTTGGGCTTCTGTTGCTGACATAAAAACATCCCTTTCCATGTCTTCGGATACAACCCATAAAGGCTTGCCTGTTCTTTGTACATAAACCTTTGTAAGGATTTCGCGCAGTTTCAGTAGTTCTTCCGCTTCCAGGATAACTTCTCCCGTCTGTCCCTCAGAAAAACCGCCAATAGGTTGATGGATCATTACCCTGATGATATATTATAACAGTTCCTCTATCTCGCACGATTAGGCGGGGGGAAGAGATAAAGAATAAGAAAAAGATAGAATTGAACAACCGTACAGGCATTTTTTTCGCATTGCATACGGCTCGACAATGGAATTCGCCTTTTTACCTTTCATCAACGAAAGAGAAAATATGGGGTCTATTATACCCAGATCGGTCAATGATCCAATTACCACCCTTCTTTTTTTTTTGGAGGAGTTCAAAAATACTATGATGGCCCCGTTGCTTTATATATTTATTTCGTTTGTGACTCAGCAATCCCAAAGTTTCTTTGTTTTTTTTTCGAATAAAAAAGAAAAGAAAAAATAATCTTCTTTTTTTTTTATTTGCGTACTTTTTCATAACATAAATATTGTTAATAACCTTCCGGTGTGAAAAAAGTTTGTGACGCTGTAATAGGCCTACAATAGGTAAGATAAACTCGGAATACCCCTCTTTTATCTCATACTACTCCTTCGATACATAATCGATATTTTGAAAAAAAAAACAATAAAAATTTTAATATCGAATTCGAAGTGCCATGCTATTATTACTTAATATTAAATAATTCATATGGCGAAGGCATAGTCTTCTTTTTTCTCTCAAATAAAAAACTCATTGGCGCCAAGCGTGAGGGAATGCTAGACGTTTGGTAATTTCTCCCCCGACCAGGAGAAAAGACCCCATTGAGGCGGCCAATCCCATGCATATTGTCTGTACGTCTGGTCGCACAAATTGCATCGTATCATAAATAGCTATTCCGGGTATTACCCACCCGCCAGGAGAGTTTATAAACAAATACAAATCCTTGGTCTCATTCTCTATACTAAGATATACCATAAGACCAATAAGTTGATTCGAGATCTCGCTATCAACCATTTGGCCTAAAAAAAGTAATCTTTCTCGATAAAGTCGGTTGATTAGGATAAAATAAAATTGTATCCTTTCGGAGCCGTACAGGCACCTTTTGATGCATACGGTTCAACAAAACTTGCGAAAAAAAAAAATCAATGTGTAACTCCCAGCCCCCTCTTTTTTTCCTAGCGAGCTCTTTCTATCAAAGGGGCTTTTCTTCCATTTTTCAAGAACGACGAGTTTTACCGGTTTTCCTATACCTATAATATTCTAATATAAAAAAAGCAATTCACTAATCGAACTAACTTTTCATTGATGTATTTTTTCATCGAGATCCAATCCAAAAATCACGATGTCATTTTCTTGTTCCTGACTGGGCTTCTTCCATTTTTTTAGGTTTATGCTCTACTCCGAGTAAGGATCTGCCCGATTTTTATTTGCACATATAGGACAAATGACCCCAATACCACGTCTCTTTTTTGCTATGACTTCGCCCCCCTTTTTTTTTTTTAATTCATTTCTTTCATGTCTTCCGCCAAATCTTCGACATATTCATCATATTTATTATTCCATTGATTAACAGTTTGAGATCACTCCTATTGCGAATAAATTTCGAAATGGAATTGTTTATGATATCTATGATCTAAGTAATAATAATAGATAGATTCCCAATTGGGTTTTTCTAAACAGAGCCTGGATACCTCATTTTATTGGTCCAGCCAAGACGACCATAAATTTTTTTATTGCTAATATTAATCTGGATACCTCCGCACAAAATGGATCTAATTGCACTTCATTGCACTTCACGCTACAAATTTTTGATAATTCAATCAATTTTTTTTGGGCGAAACCGAGGCTATCTCGATCGGGGGAGAGAATGGGGAAATCCCATACGACCCAATAGGTCTGACAAGTCGCACTATACGTCAACCCAAGATGCATTCTTTTCTCCGGGACTTCGAAAAGGTACTTTTGGAACACCAATAGGCATAAAATGAAAGAAAAAAAGAATTAAGTACTCTAGTTTACTTTGATGTGGAAGCGTAATAATGGACTTCTTGTCTTAATAATATTGGCCTTTATCATATTTTATACATAGATTGAATAAGTTCATAAAATAAAGGAAAATTCTTACGAGTAGGTCCTTTGAATGATGGCCAAATGTGGATGCATCCGCTCATAGAAAAGGGAATCAACCCCCATTGCATATTGGTACTTATCGAGTATAGAATAGATCTGCTTCTCTTTTTTCCTACGAACCGAACTCTTCCATTATTACTAAAAGATATTACTAAAAGAATAGATAAAAGATATTACTAAAAGAATAGAACAAATATTTCGAGATAATCCACTGAAAAAAAAGGGGGGTACATAGCAGAGTTTTTTTCAATGCAATAAAGTTACATAGTGTCTATTTTTTGTTAATAAAGGGGTAGTCCCATGGGTTTGCCTTGGTATCGTGTTCATACCGTCGTATYGAATGATCCCGGTCGTTTGCTTTCTGTCCATATAATGCATACAGCTCTGGTTGCTGGTTGGGCCGGTTCAATGGCTCTATATGAATTAGCAGTTTTTGATCCCTCCGATCCCGTTCTTGATCCAATGTGGAGACAAGGCATGTTCGTCATACCCTTCATGACTCGTTTAGGAATAACCAATTCATGGGGCGGTTGGAGTATTACAGGAGGGACGATAACGAATCCGGGTATTTGGAGTTACGAAGGTGTAGCCGGGGCACATATTGTGTTTTCTGGCTTGTGCTTCTTGGCAGCTATCTGGCATTGGGTGTATTGGGATCTAGAAATATTTGGTGATGAACGTACAGGAAAACCTTCTTTGGATTTACCTAAGATCTTTGGAATTCATTTATTTCTCTCAGGAGTGGCTTGCTTTGGTTTTGGGGCATTTCATGTAACAGGATTGTATGGTCCTGGAATATGGGTGTCCGACCCGTATGGCCTAACTGGAAAGGTACAATCTGTAAATCCAGCGTGGGGTGTGGAAGGTTTTGATCCTTTTGTTCCAGGAGGAATAGCCTCTCATCATATTGCAGCAGGGACATTGGGCATATTAGCAGGCTTATTCCATCTTAGTGTCCGCCCACCTCAACGTCTATACAAAGGATTACGTATGGGTAATATTGAAACCGTTCTTTCCAGCAGCATCGCTGCTGTTTTTTTTGCAGCTTTTGTTGTTGCTGGAACTATGTGGTATGGTTCAGCAACTACCCCTATCGAATTATTTGGTCCCACCCGTTATCAATGGGATCAGGGATACTTTCAGCAAGAAATATATCGAAGAGTTAGTGCTGGACTAGCCGAAAATCAAAGTTTATCAGAAGCTTGGTCTAAAATTCCTGAAAAATTAGCTTTTTATGATTACATCGGAAATAATCCGGCGAAAGGAGGATTGTTCAGAGCGGGTTCAATGGATAACGGGGATGGAATAGCTGTTGGGTGGTTAGGACACCCTATCTTTAAAGATAAAGAAGGGCGTGAACTTTTTGTACGTCGTATGCCTACTTTTTTTGAAACATTTCCAGTTGTTTTGGTAGACGGAGATGGAATTGTTAGAGCCGATGTTCCTTTTAGAAGGGCAGAATCGAAGTATAGTGTCGAACAAGTAGGTGTAACTGTTGAGTTCTATGGTGGCGAACTGAATGGAGTGAATTATAGTGATCCTGCTACTGTGAAAAAATATGCTAGACGTGCTCAATTGGGTGAAATTTTTGAATTAGATCGTGCTACTTTGAAATCCGATGGTGTTTTTCGTAGCAGTCCAAGGGGTTGGTTTACTTTTGGACACGCTTCGTTTGCTCTGCTTTTCTTTTTCGGACACATTTGGCATGGTGCTAGAACCTTGTTCAGAGATGTTTTTGCTGGTATTGACCCGGATTTGGATGCTCAAGTGGAATTTGGAGCATTCCAAAAACTTGGAGATCCAACTACAAGAAGACAAGTAGTCTGATGCAACATTGCTCTGCTATTTTTCGCTTCTCGCTTCTATTTTCGGTTTGTGATTTTAAATAAGGTACTGGAGAAATCTGGATTTAAATCGTCGCCTTTTTTTGATTTTGTTTTTTTCTTTAATCCGGGAGATGATCCCAAGTAAACAGGTATGGAAGCTATAATTGTAAACCACGATCGAATTTATGGAAGCATTGGTTTATACATTCCTCTTAGTCTCGACTTTAGGGATCATTTTTTTCGCTATCTTTTTTCGAGAACCGCCTAAAGTTCCAACTAAAAAAATGAAATGATTTTTCATTATATCAATTGAAGTAATGGGCCTCCCAATATCGGGAGGCCCATTACTTCAACTAGTCCCCGTGTTCCTCGAAGGGATCTCTTAGTTGTTGAGAGGGTTGCCCAAAAGCAGTATATAAGGCGTACCCCGTAAAACTTACAAGTAAACCAGATATAGAGATGGCGACTAGGGTTGCTGTTTCCATTATTATATAATTTCAAGACCACAACGGATCTATGATAAGATCGTTTATTTACAACGGAATGGTATACAAAGTCAACAGATCTCAATGAATACAAAATAGGATTTATGGCTGCACAAACAGTTGAGGGTAGTTCTAGATCTCGTCCAAGACGAACTGCTGTAGGGGACTTATTGAAACCATTGAATTCGGAATATGGTAAAGTAGCTCCGGGATGGGGAACTACTCCTTTGATGGGTGTCGCAATGGCTCTATTTGCGATATTCCTATCTATTATTTTGGAGATTTATAATTCTTCCGTTTTACTGGACGGAATTTCACTGAATTAGATTCACAAGAACCCCAAAATCCTAGCTTTTAAATAAGCATTTAGGTCTCGGATTTTTTTTATTTTAGTTGATTGGTAGTTCGACCGCGAAATTTTTTTGTTTCTGTATTTCCGGAATATGAGTGTGTGACTTGTTTTAATTGATCCTATTGATAGTACAGAGAATGGGTCTGTCGTCTTGATAGAGATGGTTTTACCCCGTCGGATATT